AAAAAAAATCCCCTAATTCCAATTAGGAATTCGTCGGGTCCTTTAGGAACAGCCCTTTCCATTAGGAATTATGATTCATTTTACCATTTAATAACTCATAATCAGATTTTTTTAACTAACCATTTGCAACTTGACAATTTAAAACAAATTTTTCAAGTACTTCAATATTATTTAATCGACGAAAGTGGAACAATTTATAATCCCGATCCATGCAGTAACATAATTTTCAATCCATTCGCATTGAATTGGTATTGTTTGACTAATAATTATTGTGAAGAGAAATCACCAAAAATGAGTCTTGGACAATTGATTTGTGAAAATTTATGTATTGCTAAAAAAGGACCATGCTTAAAGGCGGGTCAAATTCTAATTGTTCAAATCGACTCTTTAGTATTAAGATCCGCTAAGCCTTATTTAGCCACCCCGGGAGCAACTGTTCATGGTCATTATGGGAAAATCCTTGATAAAGGAGATACATTAGTTACATTTATATATGAAAAATCGAGGTCTGGTGATATAACGCAAGGTCTTCCAAAGGTAGAACAAGTTTTAGAAGTTCGTTCGCTTGAGTCAATATCGATGAATCTCGAAAAGAGAATTGATGATTGGAACGAGCGTATACCAAGAATTCTTGGAATTCCTTGGGGATTCTTGATTGGCGCTGAGCTAACTATAGTGCAAAGTCGTATGTCTTTGGTTAATAAGATCCAAAAGGTTTATCGATCCCAAGGGGTGCAAATCCATAATAGGCATATAGAAATTATTGTACGTCAAATAACATCAAAAGTATTGGTTTCAGAAGACGGAATGTCTAATGTTTTTTTACCCGGCGAACTCATTGGATTGTTGCGGGCAGAACGAATGGGGCGTGCTTTGGAAGAAGCGATATGTTACCGAGCCCTATTATTGGGAATAACGAGAGCATCTCTAAATACGCAAAGTTTTATATCCGAAGCGAGTTTTCAAGAAACTGCTCGAGTTTTAGCAAAAGCTGCTCTCCGAGGTCGTATCGATTGGTTGAAAGGTCTAAAAGAAAACGTTGTTCTGGGGGGGATGATACCCGTCGGTACGGGATTCAAAAGATTAGTACACCGTTCAAGGAAACAGAAGAGTATTCCTTTCAAAACAAAAAAGAAGAATCTATTCGAAGGGGAAATAAGAGATCGTTTTTTTTACCACAGAGAATTATTTACATCTTGTGTTTCAAAGAATTTCCATGATACATCAAAATAATTATTTATGGGATTGAATGATTTGTAAGAACAGACTCAACCCTTTGAATTATCTGTATTTTTGATGGTCATTTAATTTTTATAAATTGAGTAATAAAATAATCAAGATAGTAACGAATAGAAAGAAATTCAAGGCTTGGATTGTGTATCTGTATCAATGATCAATCCGCGATAGAAGAGAAGGTTCCGTCGGAACAATTATTTATTTCAAGATACCTCATCTCTTTTTTGAAATAAAAAAAAGAGGAAGTGTGGGGAGAAATGACAAGAAGATATTGGAACATCACTTTGGAAGAAATGATGGAAGCGGGAGTTCATTTTGGTCATGGTACTAGGAAATGGAATCCTAGAATGTCGCCTTATATCTCTGCAAAACGTAAAGGTATTCATATTACAAATCTTACTAGAACTGCTCGTTTTTTATCAGAAGCTTGTGATTTAGTTTTTGATGCAGCAAATAGAGGAAAACAATTTTTAATTGTTGGGACAAAAAATAAAGCAGCTGATTCAGTAGCACGGGCTGCAATACGGGCTCGATGTCATTATGTTAATAAAAAATGGCTTGGGGGTATGTTAACCAACTGGTCCACTACCGAAACGAGACTTCATAAGTTCAGAGACTTGAGAATGGAAGAAAAGACGGGTAGACTCGCCCGTCTTCCAAAGAGAGATGAAGCCATGTTGAAAAGACAATTATCTCACTTGCAAACATATCTGGGTGGGATTAAATATATGACAGGGTTACCTGATATTGTAATCATTGTGGATCAGCAAGAAGAATATACAGCCCTTCGAGAATGTATTACTTTGGGAATTCCAACAATTTGTTTAATCGATACAAATTGTGACCCCGATCTCGCAGATATTTCGATTCCGGCAAACGATGACGCTATCGCTTCAATCCGATTAATTCTCACAAAATTAGTATTCGCAATTTGTGAGGGACGTTCTAGCTATATAAGAAATCTTTGATTCATACTAAAATCAAAAATTATTTCGTGAACTCTATAATTCTTATAATTACTATTTACTTTACTAGTATAATTACTATTTACTTTACTAGAATAATAATATTTTTCTAGTAAAGTAAATAGTAATAAAATAGTCAAATCTTTTTCTATTCCGGAATCTCAAAAAAGATATAGATATAAAAAGACCTGGGTATATTATGCGATTAGTTGGTTTCACAAATCTACGATTCAAGTAGACAAGTCGAGAAATAAATGGTTGAATCAAAATAATTTCATTTCAAGTTATATTTCTGTCAGAGGACGACAATATGAATGTTCTATCATGTTCAATCAATAAACTAAGGGGATTATACGAACTATCTGGTGTGGAAGTAGGTCAACATTTCTATTGGCAAATAGGGAGTTTCCAAGTCCATGGCCAAGTACTTATTACTTCTTGGGTTGTAATTGCTATCTTATTAGGTTCAGCCATTATAGCTGTTCGGAATCCACAAACCATTCCGACAGACGGTCAGAATTTTTTCGAATATGTCCTTGAATTTATTCGAGACGTGAGCAAAACTCAGATTGGAGAAGAATATCGCCCCTGGGTTCCGTTTATTGGAACTATGTTTCTATTTATTTTTGTTTCGAATTGGTCAGGGGCTCTTTTACCTTGGAAATTAATACAGTTACCTCGTGGGGAGTTAGCCGCACCCACGAATGATATAAATACTACTGTTGCTTTAGCTTTACTCACGTCAGTGGCATATTTCTATGCGGGTCTTACAAAAAAAGGATTAGCTTATTTTGGTAAATATATTCAACCAACTCCCATTCTTTTACCCATTAACATCTTAGAAGATTTTACAAAACCCCTATCGCTGAGTTTTCGACTTTTCGGAAATATATTAGCGGATGAATTAGTCGTTGTTGTTCTTGTTTCTTTAGTACCTTTAGTGGTTCCTATACCCGTTATGTTCCTTGGATTATTTACAAGCGGTATTCAGGCTCTTATTTTTGCAACTTTAGCTGCAGCTTATATAGGCGAATCCATGGAGGGTCATCATTGATTCGTTTTCGAAAGGGTCGCTTAGACAAGGCAATATATGATATGCAATTTATATAGGGAACATTACTATAAAAATACGGTTTATATAATAAAAAAAAGTATTCATTAGGATAGAGGGCCCAAACTGGCTATATGTAATGGCTATAAATAAGTAAACTCTTGTAGCTGAAAGATTCTATCTAGTGAATCTAAAATAGAATAGTTAACTTAGTTTACGTTATGGAAGAAATACATGTATATTTTATATTCGATATTGACTAATTATATATGAACTAATCTTTTCTTTCTTTTTAATTTAGACAGGGATACTAATAGAAGTCCTTATTTTTATGACTGTGAATTGAATGAATAAACAGATCAAATCAAGACAAAAAAAGATCCAAAAATTCAAAGCACGCTTAGAAATAAGGAAATGGAAAAATGAAAGTTGTATGGATTCAAAAAGACCCCACAAATAGGAACTCAAAAAGATCAATTTTTTCTGAAGATCTGATGGTTCAATAATCTTACTATTTTTATTTTGAGTTATTAGATACCTCGACTAGATGAATCTTAGTGATGGAATAATTAAAAAATAATTGATATTTATTTGGTTGATTGTATCATTAACTATTTTTTTTTTGCGAGGAACTTATCATGAATCCACTTGTTTCTGCCGCTTCTGTTATTGCTGCTGGATTGGCCGTAGGGCTTGCTTCTATTGGACCTGGAGTTGGTCAAGGTACTGCTGCGGGCCAAGCTGTAGAAGGTATTGCGAGACAGCCCGAGGCAGAGGGCAAAATACGAGGTACTTTATTGCTTAGTTTGGCTTTTATGGAAGCTTTAACAATTTATGGACTGGTTGTAGCATTAGCGCTTTTATTTGCAAATCCATTTGTTTAATACGAAAAATACTTTGATACGTCTTTTTGAGTTTATTACCTTCGACTTGCCACTTGCTTTTTCGCATTACATTCTATCAACATGTCGCTCCTAAAATCACTTATTCGTTGAGAAAATAACTTATGGGAAGGACTGATTTAAGGATGAGGAATTAGCGTTACCGACTCGCTTTCTTCCTTCCCCCTCTTAATCTAACGGAAAACCTCTTAGGAAGTATTCCAACAAAGGAGGTATTTCGAAATTGACATGAAAACCCGGTACCTATACCTAATTCTATCAAATAAGTATTCTTATTATTGGAAATCTCAATTGAAAAAATAAAATTCATTTTTCAATTGCATAGATTTTTAAATTTATTTTCTATTTAGAAATAGGAAAAAAGTGAAGTAATACAACAAAGAATTCTGTTCGATTTTTTAGTATATCTATATGAGGAGATCATATGAAAAATGTAACCGATTCTTTCGTTTCCTTGGGTCACTGGCCATCCGCCGGGAGTTTCGGGTTTAATACCGATATTTTAGCAACAAATCCAATAAATCTAAGCGTAGTGATTGGTGTATTAATCTTTTTTGGAAAGGGAGTGTGTGCGAGTTGTTTATTTCAAGAAGAGGTTGGATTACACCAGCTGCGCCTTTTTTTGTTATACCTAGTAAAGAAAGATGCAGGATCTCGCGAATTACTTCTGAATCAATTAATAAATCATATATAAGAACCATAGCATTTCGTGATTCGTTGGTAACTCTATTTTGATTCTCTATCAACCAACGATGTGGACCATTAACATAACATGGTTAAAGCAAAACCGTTTGAAGTCCAGACCCGGCATGGTACTCTTTCTACCACTATCTTAATACTTAGATA